TCCATTTTTTCAATGGGATTACATGATCTAGTTCTTAATATTATTACTTTACTCAATTGACAAATTCCACAACAATCTCTTGATTCGGAATTAGGGACCCATGTATCATCTGATGAATCTACTTTCTTTTACACTTCCGTATCTCACTCTATCTTGTTTTTCAGTATCCTCTAAAATAACTGACTGATGAATTATGAATTTCCCATAACTTAGGTAAGTGCTTTACCAACATATGTAGTGTAGTAAAAAAAATAAAAGGAAATTAATTCTTTCATGCTTACTTTAACTAGTTATTTCGGTTTTCTACTAGCTGCTTTAACTATAACCCCAGCTCTATTTATTGGCTTGAACAAGATACGTCTTATTTGAATTGACTGAATAAGTCAGAAAAAAAAATCTTTCTTTTAGATTCCTGGTATTCTACGACTCTTTTCCACACTAAATTACGAATTTTTTTCTTGGTCATTGAGATTCGTGGATAATTTAGAGTACTATTTAGGGATAGATCGTACCTCTTTTTTTATCACCTCGAACAAATCGAAATGATTGAAGTTTTTCTATTTGGAATCGTCTTAGGCCTAATTCCTATTACTTTAGCGGGATTATTCGTGACTGCATATTTGCAATACAGGCGTGGGGATCAGTTGGATCTTTGATTGAGTAATTTTTATTTTTTTATTGACCTCCTCTCTGGTCTGGAGGAGGTCAAATTCGAGTTGCAATTCAACTTTGTTTTGTTAAATTATTTTACTCTGCTTCGACATAAGATAGATGGAATCACGCTCTGTAGGATTTGAACCTACGACATCGGGTTTTGGAGACCCGCGTTCTACCGAGCTGAACTAAGAGCGCTTTCATTCATTCAAAAAGAAAATATTTTTCTATTCCTAACGTATCTCACGTACGTATAGTCTCCACAAATTCAAGTTATACCCACTTTACTTTCAATTGATCTCTTCGCTACTGCCCAAAAAGAATAAAAAAGTAATAGGTAGGGATGACAGGATTTGAACCTGTGACATTTTGTACCCAAAACAAACGCGCTACCAAGCTGCGCTACATCCCTTTTCCAAATTGTTGTACAATGCCATTGTACACAATTCCTGTCTTCTTTTCCACATTGTAATTTTATTCTTATTTCTCTATCTATATAGAACCCTCCTGTCATTTCTTCTTTTTGGTCTCATATAATTAAGGAATTATATACATCTAAAATCCAATAAAATTTCGCCTATAAAAGAAAGATTACTTTTCCTTGGTAATGTATAGGAAGAAGGGGTCATCTTTTTCTTTTTTAGGGATAATAAAATTTCGTCTATATGGTTCATTTTATATATAGCATAACAATCTTGGGCAAGAGTTTCTGATCATATATGTATTCCAACAAGGAAGGAGGATTTTCAATGCGGGATATAAAAACATATCTCTCTGTAGCACCCGTGCTAAGTACTCTATGGTTTGGTGCTTTAGCAGGTTTATTGATAGAAATTAATCGTTTATTTCCAGATGCTTTGTCATTCCCTTTTTTTTAATTGAGGAATAGAATTCTTTGTGACATGACAAAATTTGACCCTTTTTAATCCTTTTATTTAGTATCGGAAGGAAAAAAAAAAGAAAAGATGGATTGGGTTGAACCTCAGAGTCATGAAAAATTTGGTAAATTCTATTAAAAAAAATGAATTCAATTTAAAGTGGTATCCAAGCTAAACAGGCCTCAGAAATCAGAGCATAGAAAAAGAAAAAGGCTGGGCTGGCTAATTAAATGAAAGGGTTTCGAAGCAAAATCTTTACTAATTCGACAAGGATTGTATTCTTTAATTATTTCTTTATTTTTTATTACTTAATTTAAGAATTCAAAAAATTTATTCTAATGGATTTGATTCTTCTTCTTCGGATTCAAAATAGAAGAATAAAAGAATAAGTAGAAGAATTAAGTTAAGTCAATCCAAACAGAAAAGGAGGTTCATGGCCAAGGGAAAAGATGTTAGAATCAGGGTTATTTTGGAATGCATCAGTTGTGTTCGAAAAGGTGCCAATGAGGAATCGACGGGGATTTCTAGATATAGTACTCAAAAGAATCGCCACAATACACCCGGACAATTAGAATTCAAAAAATTTTGTCGTTATTGTCGCAAGCATACGACTCATCACGAAATAAAGAAATAGGAACATCCATCGTGTGTTCGATCTTTCCAAAAAACAGAAAGAGTAAGAACTTTATATTTAATATATAAAAAAAACTATAGTATAAAATACAAATCAACTCATCTGATTTCCGGTAGATATTATTTCATATGTATAGAGGGTATTCATATACTATAAGATTAATTAAATAAGATATGGATCAAAGAAAAACTACTTCTTCTGGATCCGAAATTAATAAAATAATAAAATAAATTTTTTTTTCAATTTTAAAATTTTAAATAAGGAATAAATCATGTATACATCTAAACAACCTTTTCTTAAATCTAAGCAACCCTTTCGTAAATCCAAACAAACCTTTCGTAAATCCAAGCAAACTTTTCGTAAATTCAAACAACCTTTTCGTAAATCTAAACAACCTTTTCGTAGGCGTCCTCGGATTGGCCCGGGAGATCGAATTGATTATAGAAACATGAGTTTAATTAATAGATTTATTAGTGAACAAGGAAAAATATTATCTAGACGAATAAATAGATTAACCTTGAAACAACAACGATTAATTACTCTTGCTATAAAACAGGCTCGTATTTTATCTTTCTTACCGTTTCGTAACTATGAGAACGAAAAGCAATTTCAAGCCCAGTCAATTTCAATAATTACGGGTTCTAGACCTAGAAAAAATAGACATATTCCTCAATTAACGGAAAAGTACAATTCCAATCGAAACTTAAGAAACTACAACCAAAATTTAAGAAACAACAATCGGAACTTAAGTTCCGATTGTTGATGTTTTATTCGAAAGGGCCAGACCTATATATATTATAAAGAAAGTAATCCTGCTCGTTGATTCCTACCACTTAATCTTAATTTATTGTATCTTCCCGGAGTTCCCTCTCCGGGAATTCGGTTTTTATTATTCCAGTATATTACTTTATTTATCCCTTTAATTGATGATCTTTATTTTATTGGAAATCGTGTAAAGATTATTTGGATTTGATACAGCTACTTGTGCAAGCATTTTACGATTAAGAATCAATTTCTTCTTGTACAGGTTGTGTATTAATTTACTATAACTATCAAATACTTTATATATCCGCGTTGCTGCGTTTATCCGAGTGATCCACAAACGACGAAAATCCCTCTTTTGCCTACCTCTATCTCGATGAGAGGAAACAAAAGCTCTTTTTACCTGTTGGGTAATCATTCGATTAAGTCTTAAATGAGCCCCTCTAAAGTTTGAGGCAAATGAACGCATTTTTGTTCGTCGTCTCCGGGCTATATATCCTCGCGGAACTCTGGTCATTGAATCAAATTAACCTTAATGAATAACTAATTATTTCTCTTCTTTTAGCCATCCTTTTTTCCATTAATAACAAAACGAATTATTCCGATATATAAAATATTAATTCCAATGGCTTTTGCTATAGTAACCTTCCCAACCACGATTTTTTATTACACTCCGTTCAGTTATTTCTATGCGAAATAACAAATTAATTCTAACGATACTAAAAAAATAGTGGGTTCCATCGTTTCTATGGTTCCCTTTTAAACGGTAAGGCCCTCTCTATACACCGGAGCCCTTTCTTTCATCAAAAGGTATTGTGAACTTGTATAGTTCACATTCTTTGGCTCTACCTATCCATTATAGAGTAAATAGCTCTTTTCACAATAAGAGTTATCCATACAGTGACGGTATTTAATTATGAAAGTTGGCTAAGTAGCTGACCCTGTTAGTCCGTTCTTTTAAGATAAAGGAGCATAAGCCTTTTTCTTTTTATTACTATTTCCTCCGCTTAATGGATAACCATTTGCTACCAATGGGGGAATTGCTTCTTATTTCCAATTTATATAATTGGATTTGCACCAAAGGAAACCAAAAATTCCATATACCATAGAAATCTAGGATAGAAAAGCTATATCCTATTCATTGATACTAATCATGGATACTTCCAAATTTTTTTATTTGTTTGAAGTTATGATCTGAACGAGTCGCACATACACCCTAGCACATGTTCCTCGACGCTGAGGGCACCCTTTAAGCGCGGCCGTTTTTCTAGCATTTCGTATTGGCTGTCTTGCGTTTCTAATAAGTTGTTTAACCGTTGGCATGTTGTATGTGTATAGAAAAAAAATGGATTGGTTTAGATCCATCTTAACCTGATGATTGATCATCATGAAGTCTTTCTATTTCTATTTTCTATTAAATCGAAGAAAACCCTAATTTGGGTCTGAAATAACTTTACAAGAAATCCGGACACTACCAATCCTTAAACATTTCCGGAAACCACACTGGATCAGTATCGCAGTGCTCGTCAATCATTTCATCCCCTACAATATCGACAAGTCCATAAGCTTTGGCTTCGTCTGCTGACATAAAAACATCCCTTTCCATGTCTTCGGATACAACCCAAAAGGGTTTGCCTGTTCTTAGTGCATAAACCCTTGTAATCATTTCGCGAACTTTGTGTAACTCTTCTACTTCTAGTAAAAATTCTGGTGTCCTTGCCCGATAATAAGCACTAGCGGGTTGGTGAAGCATAATCCTCGCGTGAGGGAATGCTATACGCTTGGTGGGTTCTCCTCCAAGTAGAATGAAGGACGCCATGGACGCGGCTATTCCAAGGCATATTGTATATATATCTGGTGTCACCGTTTGCATCGTATCAAAAATAGCCATTCCTGAGATTAGCCACCCGCCTGGGGAGTTTATAAACAAAAAAATATCACTAAGTCCATCTTCTATACTGAGATATACCATTAGACCTGTAATATGATTCGTGATCTCGCAACGAATCTCTTGACCTAAAAAAAGTGTCCTTTCTCGATACATAACATTGTATAAGTCAACCCAAGTCGCTTCTTCATCTCCGGGAATCCGGTAAGGTACTTTTGGAACACCAATGGGCATATTAGATTAATATTATTAAATTTAAGTAAGAAAACTACACTTTAATATGGAAACGTAAGAATAGAAGAGAAAGAAAGAATCCGCAGTTTATTGTCTTCATTTTTATTCTTATTCTATATGAATACTATAGATTCTATTAATATGAATAGTATAGATTATATTAATACGTAGATTGAAATAATACATAGATTGAAAGGTTATACGTATAAAGAAGGTAAGACAGATTGAATAAAGAAAAAGGAATCGGCGATTCAAATGATAAACAAAGAGGGGTAGGGATCTATTCTTCGTTTTTCAAAATTGGCCAAGTTACCCATTGCATATTGGCACTTATCGAGTATAGAATAGATCTGCTTCTCTTTCTTCTTATGAACAGAATTGGCTTCTTATTTTTAATGAAATGAAATAAATATTAACGCTTTCTGACACAGAATCCCCTAGAAGGGTTAGGTACATAGGATATGGATAGTCTTTTCCAATGCGATAAAATAAAGCGACATCGTGTCTATTTTTCTTTGCTAAAGGGGTATTTCCATGGGTTTGCCTTGGTATCGTGTTCATACTGTCGTATTGAATGATCCGGGTCGATTACTTGCGGTGCATATAATGCACACAGCTCTAGTTTCTGGTTGGGCTGGCTCGATGGCTTTATACGAATTAGCAGTTTTTGATCCCTCTGATCCTGTTCTGGATCCAATGTGGAGACAAGGTATGTTCGTCATTCCCTTCATGACTCGTTTAGGAATAACGGATTCCTGGGGTGGTTGGAGTATTTCAGGAGGAACTGTAACAAATCCGGGTATTTGGAGTTATGAAGGTGTGGCAGGTGCACATATTGTGTTTTCTGGTTTGTGTTTCTTGGCAGCGATCTGGCATTGGGTATATTGGGACCTAGAAATATTCTCTGATGAGCGGACGGGAAAACCCTCTTTAGATTTGCCCAAGATCTTTGGAATTCATTTATTTCTTGCAGGGGTGGCTTGCTTTGGCTTTGGCGCATTTCATGTAACGGGTTTGTATGGTCCTGGGATATGGGTATCCGATCCTTATGGACTAACTGGAAAAGTACAAGCTGTAAATCCAGCATGGGGTGCGGAAGGTTTTGATCCTTTTGTCCCGGGGGGAATAGCTTCTCATCATATTGCTGCAGGTACATTGGGTATATTAGCGGGTTTATTCCATCTTAGTGTCCGTCCGCCTCAACGTCTATACAAAGGATTACGTATGGGCAATATTGAAACTGTACTTTCTAGTAGTATCGCTGCTGTTTTTTTTGCAGCTTTCGTAGTTGCTGGAACTATGTGGTATGGGTCAGCAACGACCCCAATCGAATTATTTGGGCCTACTCGTTATCAGTGGGATCAGGGATACTTTCAGCAAGAAATATATCGAAGAGTTAGCAATGGTTTAGCCGAAAATCTTAGTTTATCAGAAGCTTGGTCTAAAATTCCCGAAAAATTAGCCTTTTATGATTATATTGGTAATAATCCGGCAAAAGGGGGATTATTCAGAGCGGGCTCAATGGACAATGGGGATGGAATAGCTGTTGGCTGGTTAGGACATCCCGTTTTTAGAGATAAAGAAGGACGTGAGCTTTTTGTACGCCGTATGCCTACTTTTTTTGAAACATTTCCGGTTGTTTTGGTAGATGAAGAGGGAATTGTGAGAGCGGACGTTCCTTTTAGAAGAGCAGAATCCAAATATAGTGTTGAACAGGTAGGGGTAACGGTGGAGTTCTATGGTGGCGAACTTAATGGAGTAAGTTATTCTGATCCCGCTACTGTAAAAAAATATGCGAGGCGTTCTCAATTAGGGGAAATTTTTGAATTAGATCGAGCTACTTTGAAATCAGATGGTGTTTTTCGCAGCAGTCCAAGGGGTTGGTTCACTTTTGGTCATGCTACCTTTGCCTTGCTCTTCTTTTTCGGACACATTTGGCATGGCGCTAGAACCTTGTTCCGAGATGTTTTTGCTGGTATTGATCCAGATTTGGATGCTCAAGTGGAATTTGGAACATTCCAAAAAGTGGGAGATCCAACTACAAGGAAACAGGCAGTCTGATACACATTGTTATGGTATCTTTGACCTCTCTTTTTTGATTTGACATGGGAAACATCTCCCATCCTTTCTTTAACTCTTTTTCTTTCTTTATATGGGAAATTTTCCCAAATGACAAATGAATAGGTGTGGAAGTTATAATTGTAAATAAACCACGATCGAATCTATGGAAGCATTGGTTTATACGTTCCTTTTAGTTTCTACTTTAGGGATAATTTTTTTCGCTATCTTTTTCCGAGAACCACCTAAGGTTCCACCAACCCCAACTAAAAGAATAAAATAATTTCATTGAAGTAAGAAGTCTACCCATTTGGTAGACTTCTTACTTCAATTAGTCCCCGTGTTCTTCGAATGGATCTCTTAATTGTTGAGAGGGTTGCCCAAACGCGGTATATAAGGCATACCCAGTAAAGCTTACAAGTAAACCAGATATGGAGATGGCGACTAAAGTTGCTGTTTCCATTTTTATAGAATTTCAAGATTACAATGGATCTACGAAAAGATCGTGTATTTACAACTACAACGGAATAGTATACAAAGTCAACACCAATGATGAAATAGAATTTATGGCTACACAAACCGTTGAAGATAGTTCTAAACCTAGGCCAAAACGAACTGGTGCAGGTAGTTTATTGAAACCCTTGAATTCGGAATATGGGAAAGTAGCTCCGGGTTGGGGGACCACTCCTTTTATGGGAGTCGCAATGGCTTTATTCGCTATATTCCTATCTATCATTTTAGAAATTTATAATTCTTCTGTTTTACTGGACGGAATTTTAACCAATTAGGTTTCTACTAACTAAAAAAAAACAGGAAGTCATAGTTTTTCCATCCAAAAAAGCCTTTCTAGTTTAAGCTCTACATTTCTAGACATTATGGTAGTTCGACCGCGGAATTTTTTTGTTTCGGTATCTCTGGAATATGAGTGTGTGACTTGTTAGAATTGATCCTATTGATAATACATAGAAAGGGCCTGTTATCTCTATCAAGATGATTCTAATTCGTCAGATATTATTTATTCTAGTATCTGGAACACGAAATAGATAGAGTGGATCAAAAAAAAAATGGAACTATGATTCATACTCACTATTAAGACCTCGCAACCAGACTGAAAAATTCAAGTAGTTCTTAAATAAAAATAAAAAAGAAATTTTCTTCCTTCCAATTTTGTTTGCCCAAAAGACAACTTTTTTTCTCTCGATTTTGCCGAGTCATTACACCGATTCCATAAATGATTATCAAGTGGTTCTTATTCGAAGAACCCTTGCCTTTTGGTTAGCTTGAGACTCAATCATCGTGGCTCTAGTATGAATCTAAGGTTTTAATTGAACTGATTCATAGGATCGCAACAAGATAATTTCTATATTACGATTACGCACAAAAAAAACAAATCAAAAAAAAAAATAGGGAAGAGAAAAGTCAAGAGGCCTCGAATGACCGGCATAAGGGAAAGGAAGAAAGACAGATGAGCCAACTTGAGATTTTTTGGCATTATCATAACAAAGAATATATTCCGAATTTTTCTTATTTCATATCTTCAAGGCAAATCGACCCAATCCAGTGGCTGGTGAAGTTTTGAACCTTTTTTTTCTAATATTCGTTGAAAATTTGTGTGTTTCTGCTTGAGCCGTACGAGATGAAATTTTCATATACGGCTCTTAGAGGGGGGCTTGGGTTAGTTACCTATCTCAATAAAGTATATGATTGGTTTGAGGAACGTCTTGAGATTCAGGCAATTGCAGATGATATAACTAGTAAATATGTTCCTCCCCATGTCAACATATTTTATTGTTTAGGGGGAATTACACTTACTTGTTTTCTAGTACAAGTCGCTACTGGTTTTGCTATGACTTTTTACTACCGCCCAACGGTTACAGAAGCTTTTTCTTCGGTTCAATACATAATGACCGAGGCCAACTTTGGTTGGTTAATCCGATCAGTTCATCGATGGTCAGCAAGTATGATGGTTCTAATGATGATTCTGCATGTATTTCGTGTGTATCTCACAGGTGGATTTAAAAAACCCCGCGAATTAACTTGGGTCACAGGTGTGGTTTTGGCTGTTTTAACTGCATCATTTGGTGTAACTGGTTATTCTTTGCCTTGGGATCAAATTGGTTATTGGGCAGTCAAAATTGTGACAGGTGTCCCTGATGCCATTCCGGTAATAGGATCGCCTTTAGTGGAGTTATTACGTGGAAGTGCTAGTGTGGGTCAATCCACTTTGACTCGTTTTTATAGTTTACATACCTTTGTACTGCCTCTGCTTACTGCCGTATTTATGTTAATGCACTTTCCAATGATACGTAAGCAAGGTATTTCGGGTCCTTTATAGGGAAGGCATATCTATAGAGAATTAGAATTCTCATATATCATATCGGGTAGGTTACCGTATTTCATTGCTACAAACATGGGTTATTGTAAAATAACACATGTCATTTGGATACTTCTCTTCAACTCCGAAGTATTTTGATACAATACAAATAGTTGAAGTTAATTTTACGAAAGAAAAAAAGGCGGATTATGGGAGTGTGTGACTTGAATTATTGGTTTGGCCCTGCAGATAAAGAATTGGATCTGCCACATTAGAATTCACAATCAAAGGTGTCTCCGCATCCAATCAACACGTAAGTCTCCTACCTAGGAAGGATAGGCTGGTTCACTTGAGGAGAATATTTTCTATGATCATACCCAACCATGTCATCCATGAACAGGCTCCGTAAGATCCCATAGAGTAGAAATGGAATAAGTCATGTGACATGATCCAATATTACACTTACCCTTTTTTATTATAGTATGGAAATGCATTCATTTTCTTTGCATCGATTGTGATCCGCAATACTATCGGAGTAAAAGAAGGGATCTAAGGAAGAATGTAGGCTAAACTTTTTTATTTTTTATTAGTAACAAGTAAATATTTTGTTTGGAGGTAAGAAACTTGCGATATTGGGGGGATAAACACCAACTAATCAAGAGACATGAGACAATCCAGAAAGCAATTGATCATGATCAAATTTGTAAGCCCACCTGGATATTGAGCATTTACCCATAAGAATAGGATTCTTTTCAATGAGTAGTTGTAGATCCAACTTCGGAAAAGAGAATAAATATGATAAAGCTTTTCTTGCCTAGAGTCATTGAGTCATTATATACCATAATTCTATTATGGATCTTCCGCGGTCTTATTTCTTTCATTCTTGCTCGAGCCGGATGATGATAAATTCTCATGTCCGGTTCCTTTGGGGGATGGACCCTAAAGAGTTCACCTATCCCAATAACAAAGAAACCAGACTTAAATGATCCTGTATTAAGAGCTAAATTAGCTAAAGGGATGGGACATAATTATTACGGGGAACCCGCATGGCCCAATGATCTTTTATATATTTTTCCAGTAGTAATTCTAGGTACTATTGCATGTAATGTAGGTTTAGCGGTTCTCGAGCCATCAATGATTGGTGAACCGGCGGATCCGTTTGCAACTCCTCTGGAAATATTACCTGAGTGGTACTTCTTTCCCGTGTTTCAAATACTCCGTACGGTACCCAATAAGTTATTGGGCGTTCTCTTAATGGTTTCTGTCCCAACAGGCTTATTGACAGTACCCTTTCTAGAGAATGTGAATAAATTCCAAAATCCCTTTCGTCGCCCAGTAGCTACGACCGTTTTTTTAATCGGTACTGCAGTAGCTCTTTGGTTAGGTATTGGAGCAACATTACCCATTGATAAATCTTTAACTTTAGGTCTTTTTTAGGTATTTTTTGATTCATTCAACCGTGAATTACCGTGCATAGGTATCTAGGAAATAGTTACTTCCAAGTGAATCTTCCCTAGATACCTAAAATCCATTTTATTATGATCCATTTCGCGAAAATATAGATTGTACCAAAGACGCAAAATTGTTTTCTTTTTTCTTTTTATTCTAACTCGAAAAAGAAGAAGAACAAAAAATTGTAATGGATTTAAAACGAGAGCTTATTCTTAAGTAAATCCATTGGGAGATACTTCTCTAGAGTGTCCCATATCTGTTTTCTATCTTCCATACGAAAATTTTCAATTCTCATAAGATCTTCTTCAGTCTTACTCAAAAGGTCCAATAGTGTATGTATATTGGCCCTTTTGAGACAATTATACGTTCTAGAAGGCAATTCTAATTGATCAATAAAAATACAATTCAATGGAATTCCTTTTTTGTTTTTCTTTAGATTAGTTAATCTTTTTTGAAAAGTAAAAAGGGGCGGAGTAAACCTGTTTTTATTTTCTTCGAAACTCGTTCCCTCTTCCTCCGCGTGTAGAAAAGGGAGGAATAAATCAATCAAATTACGAGAAGCCTCATAAAGCGCTTCTTTAGGGGTTAAACTTCCATTAGTCCATATTTCTAAAAAAAGTATCTCGTGTTTTTCATTTCCATTCCCACAAGAAAAAATACTATAATTCACATTTCGAACAGGCATGGATACAGCATCTATAGGATAACTTCCATCTTGATAGTTCTTTGTGAGTTCTGTCTGATATCCACGATCTCTCTTTATCTGTAACTCAATACAAAAATCAATGGGCTCCGTCAAGTTAGCTATAGGTTGTGCCGTATCAACGATTTCTACGGAAGGTGGTAAGATTATATCTTGAGCAGTTATGTATCTAGGACCTTTGACGCAAATTGATGCGTCTCTAACTCCATAGAGATTACTTCTCAATACAATTTCTTTCAAATTTAGTAAAATTTCTTGTACGGATTCTTCAATACCTGCTATTGTAGAATATTCGTGTGGCACGCTCCCAAATTTTGCGCGTGTGATACATGTTCCTTCTATTTCTCCAAGTAAAGCTCTTCGCAAGGCAATACCGACGGTGTCCGCTTGACCTTTTTTAAGCGGGGACAGAATGAAACGACCATAATAAAGACGCTTACTATCTACTCTTGATTCAACACACTTCCACTGTAGTGTTTGAGTGGATCCTGCTACCTCCTCTCGAACCATAATAGACTAGTATTATTATTTGATCATTGAATCGTTTATTTCTCTTGAAAACGGATTAATTCTTTTACAGACGTCTTTTTTTAGGCGGTCGACATCCATTATGCGGCATAGGTGTTACATCGCGTATACAACTTAATCGCACACCGCTTTTAGCAATGGCTCGTAATGCGGCATCTCTTCCACTACCAGCGCCCTTTACCATAACTTCTGCTCGTTGCAAACCTACTGTACGAATAGCATCTACTGCTGTTCTTTGACCAGCATAGGGTGATGCTTTTCTTGAGCTTTTGAATCCACAAGTACCTGCGGAGGACCAGAAAACCACCCGACCTTGCGGGTCTGTAACAGTTATAATGGTATTGTTGAAACTAGCTTGAACATGAATAACCCCTTTTGTTATTCTACGTGCACTTTTCCGTAGACTAAAACGTGCATTCCTACGTAAACCAATACGCACTTTCTTACGTGAACCAATTTTTGGTATAGCTTTTGCCATATTTTATTATCTCATAAATATGAGTTAGAAATAACAAAAAGAAAAAAAGATACAAAGATATCCGTTTCAGGGTAAAATATACCCTTTACTTTAATTATTTAAAATTCTTTTATTTAGAATTGGAACATTTCCGCGGGTACTTTTTTATTTTTTAGAAAGTAAAGTTCTTTTTCGAAAGATTACCCCTGTCTTTGTTTATGCTTCGGATTAGAGCAAATGACTCTAATTCGTCCACGCCTACGAATCAGTCGACATTTTGTACAAATTTTACGAACGGAAGCTCTTATTTTCATATTTCCGTATCCTTTCTTAAACTATGAATCTAATATTTTGGAAAAAATAAGTCTCTTCGCTTGAATTTTTGAACTTCGAATTTTTTACGCTAGACAAAAGAAAACCCTAATCCTTTGAATCTTCGCTATCTTTCAAATCTTCGATATCTTTCGAGTCTTCGATACGCTTCGAATCTTTATGGGGAAGTCTATAAATTATACGTCCCTTGCTTGAATCATAACGACTTACTTCAATTTTGACCCTATCCCCCATCAGTATTCGTATAGAACTAGAACGGATCTTTCCTGAAATATAGCCCAGGATGATGGTGTCATTCTCTAGCCGAACGCGGAACATTCCATTGGGTAGGGCTTCCGTAACTAAACCTTCGAAAGTGACTTTTGCTTCTCTCGGGTTTTTTTTTTCTCTCCTATTTTTTTTTTCTGTCATATTTTTTTCTCCTATTTTTCGATTTTTATTTTCAAAATAGGAAGGTCGAGATAGAATTCGGGCACTATAGTCGGAGCGATTACCATATATAACATAAGACTTCTCCCCCAATTCTGTTTAGTCGAGCCTCTCGATCTGTCATTATCCCTCGAGAAGTAGAAAGAATAGCAATTCCCATTCCACCCAAAACTTTAGGAATTCCTTGATAGTTGGTATAAATTCGTAAGCCAGGTCGGCTGATACGCTTTAAAAAGGTTCTTGTTCTATATATTCCTTTTCTAGTCTTTCTCTTTTGATGTCGCAAAGTTGAAACCAAGAAATATCTGTTACGTTCCTGATGTTTCCGAACACTTTCAATAAAACCCTCTCGTAGAAGTATTTTAACAATGTTTTCGGTAATATTTGTAGATACTACTCGAACTGTTCCTTTTTTATTCATGTCCGCGTTTCTTATAGAGGTTAGTAAATCAGCAATAGTGTCCTTGCCCATAAGACTCTAATTCTAGGTTCCTCCAAATTTTTCTATAATCAACATGTTTTCTTTTTTTTTTTGCTTTTCATTTTAGATTTTAAAACATATACGTAAAACACAATCTACTAACTACTAAATTTATTCTTTGATCTAAATTTCACCTACTAGTATTTATAATACTTCAGGAGCTAATGAAACTATTTTGGTAAAATTCAATTCTCTCAATTCCTCAGCAATCGCGCCAAAAACTCGAGTTCCTTTTGGATTTCCTTTTTGATCAATTATAACCGCTGCATTGTCATCATAGCGGATTATTATACCGTCTTCACATTTGAACTCTTTACATGTACGTACAATTACAGCTCGAATTACTTCGGATCTTTCTAGGGGCATTTGGGGCAATGCGTCTTTGATTACAGCAACAATAACATCACCAATACGAGCATATCGCTGATTACCTGCAGCTCCTATGACTCGAATACACATCAATTTTCGAGCTCCACTATTATCTGCTACATTTAAAAGGGTCTGAGGTTGAATCATATTATTTTGATTTCCATTTGTTATTTCAATGCAAAAGGATGAAAGAAATATTGTCTTTTCAGAAAGAAAAACAGGGCGTTTTTTTTATCTTCAATACTCCTTTTAGTTTTAGGGGGTTCTATATTTCTAATCGAATAAATTGACTTCGTATGGGCATTTTACTGGCAGCTATGGAGATAGCTGCTCTAGCTACAGTTTCGGATACCCCCCCCATTTCATAAAGTATACGGCCTGGTTTAACAACGGCTACCCAATATTCGGGGGACCCCTTTCCTGAGCCCATACGTGTTTCCGTCGGTCTTAGTGTAACCGGTTTGTCGGGAAATATACGTACCCATATTTTTCCACCACGACGTGCATATCGTGTTATTGCTCTTCGTCCTGCTTCTATCTGTCTCGCCGTGATCCAAGCAGGTTCAAGTGCTTGAAGAGCATATCTACCAAAACAAATACGATTGCCTCGGCAGGATTTTCCTTTCATTCTTCCTCTATGTTGTTTGCGAAATCTGGTTCTTTTGGGGTTATAGTCGATGGTTCTTTCTTAGTTCCATCTCTACTGCAAAACTGGACATGAGAGTTTCTTCTCATCCAGCTCCTCGCGAATAAAATGAGAAAGCGTGCAAATTTTTCTAATTCCATAATATTCAAAAATATTAGGGATAGATACAAATTAATAGATAAATAATAGAAAAAATTAGGTTTTTTTATATTTATTATTCAATTTGTTAAAATCTAAAAATCTATACTATAGTCAAGAAAGAAGATCTAGAATATATCTAGATGTGTGTGTCTATATTATCTAAATTCTATATTTTATAGATGATGTAATCCTTAAAAAAAATATCTTTATTTTCACTCTTATTGAATAATGGTAAAGTATTCTAATTCAAAAAATTCAAAAAGGATTTCGCGGGCGAATATTTACTCTTTCCTGTCTTATTTGTTAATTTATAACCTTACCAAATAAGACAATTTTTTTGGTTTGTTCCGCCATCCCACCCAATGAAGTATTAGGATTCTTTTCAAAAAAATCCTATGGAATCATAGGTTCTGTCGTTCCCACTGCCTCTCCTTGAATGGTTAGGTCTGAATTCCACAATGGAGCTTCCAAAAAATTTCTTTCCGAGTTAATTTTCTCAGTTTTATTAACCAGGACGGCTCTTTATTATTGCTTTAAATTTCTAGTTCTTGTTTCAAGTTACGATTTCTAATTCTCTATTTTTTTATTATATTGATGCTTTATCACATTGCTTTTTATGATGCAATTCATAGACCATACATATTGGAATCCTATATCTTACTTAATTCCTCTTCCTTCTTTCTATCATCCCTCCCTTTATCCACATCCCTTTAGTTTTCCTTAACAACCTAGAATCTCATTTCTTTTTTAGAGAAAAAGCAGTTGCTACAACTATATGATAGATCCACTCATTTATGATAGAGATATTTATTCATATAGTGACTGTTTCTTAGTTAGGATCTCGACAATACGAAGCAATAGGTTGGTTATTAGTTAATTTTCTATAATTACTAATACTAAGTTTTTTTCTTTAAAAAAGAAAAAAAATAACGAGTCACACACTAAGCATAGCAATTATATTAAATGATTTATCAATTTTCATTAAATCTTATAGAAAGAAAGAGGTAGAATTTCTTGTTTTTTCCAGGGATTTCAGGAAAAAAAGTCTCTTGTCATTTTTTATTCTATCACTGGACAGAATGCGAAGACAAGATTAGTTATTCTTCGTCTACGAATATCCAAATTTTTACACCTAATACTCCATAGATAGTTCGAATTGGATAGCAGCAATAATCAATTTTAGCGCGAATTGTTTGGAGGGGGAGTCTACCCTTTTTGATGCATTCGGCACGTGCAATTTCTTTTCCCCCGAGACGACCCGCAATTTTGACTTTGACTCCCCTTATATCTGCTTTTTTAGTTAATTCAATAGCTTTTTTCATTGCCTTTCGGAATGAAACTCTATTTTTTAATTGGAAAGCTATATATTCTGCAAGAATGTTAGGTTCTCTATAAGGCTCTTTCACTTTTTCGATAGAAATATTAAGTCTTTGGTTTACAGAGTGAATTTCCTTTTGTAGATCTTTCTCTAATTCTTCGATTGCTCCTTTTTTCTTTAATAAATTAGGGAATCCAATATGGATTATGACGTGGATCGTATCGATTTCTTTTTGAATTTCTATACGTGTAATTACTTCAGAACTTGAACCTGAGTCCGTTTTTCTATTATGTGTAATTACTTCGGAACTTGAGTCTGATTCTATTTTTCTATTCGAGCCCTTTTTCCTATTCTTTTGTATATAGTTCTTGATACAATTCCTTATTTTTTTATCTTCCTGTAAACCTTCAGAATAATTTTTTGGTTGTGCGAACCAAAAGGAATGGTGTTTTTGGGTTGTACCAAGTCTGAAACCGAGTGGATTTATTTTTTGTCCCATATTTTTCTATTCTATATTTTTTTTTAGTGGGAATTGAAATCTTAGATGAATCTAAAGGTTATTTAGATTTCTTTACTATATTTAATACAATTGTTATATGACACATGCTTTTTTTTATGGGAAAACTACGCCCTCGAGCCCGAGGTCTAAATTTTTTCATAATAGTACTCCTACTGACTTCGGCTTTAGTAATGAATAAATTCGCTTTGTCGAAATCCCTATAATGAGTAGCATTCGCTGCTGCTGAATAAACCAACTTTAAGATCGGATAAGATGCTCGATAAGGCATGAGGTTCAGTATCATAACAGTTTCCTCGTAGTAACGCCAGCGAATCTCATCAAGAACTCTTTGTGCTTTGAAAACCGACATATGTATACGTTTTTGTGCTTTGAAAACTCGCTCAAACTTAAGTAAACGATCGGTTGGCACTTTCCTTGCGAGTTTCCTTAGCACACTTTTCTTCTTCTTTATCCTAGGGATATACTTTACTAGTTTGAAACTTGTCATAAATAAGGTTATTCCCCGCCTACCTTTACTTTATTTTGAATCCTTTGTTTATTCTGAATCTTTCTATTCTGAATTCAGTTAACGACGAGATTTAGTATCCTTTCTTGCATTTTCATAACTCGTGAAATGCCGAGTAGGCACGAATTCCCCCAATTTGCGACCTACCATAGGATTTGTTATGTAAATAGGTATATGTTCCTTTCCATTATGAATC